AACTATTCAGAGTTCCTAGAGCTCCTTGTACGGCTTGTTGGAAAACTCGCTGTCGGACCTGATTCATCGCCCTTTGTTTTTCAAAATAAAGGGTTTCGTTTTTAGACTTTTCTAATTGTTCCAAACTAGTAGAAGTAGCATTAATCAAATTTTCTTTTTCTCGTTCTATCTCAGAGTATCCATTCATTCGATACTCATCTGCTTCTAGTTCGACTTTCTCTAATCGAAGCCGAGCTTTTTCGAGTTGTTCAAGGGTCCCTCTACGTAATTCTTCCGAATTTCGAATAGTACTTAAGATCCTCTGTTTTCGATTATCTAATAAATCTTTTAATGAAAGTGGATTATCTTGCTATTAAGTTTACAACTTTTATGATCTCTTCCCGAACCAAACAAGAATCTTTCGATTCATTTGGCTCTCACGCTCCTTTTTTTCTTTTTTGCTATGTATTAATTACGGCTATTTCCATATCTTTTTTTTTATATAATGTAATGAGCCTATCCTCTATCCCCTCTTTTCTGTTTGTATTTCAATATACCGAAATTTATATAAGACTAGAGAAATATTAAGAGGACTCTTCCGACTAGATAAAAATCATCATGGTCAGCAAGGTTGTTTCTTTATTTGTGTTTGCTCTGTTAGTTAATAATTGCAATTTCATTAAGAAAAACTAACTAAATAAAATGCAAATTTATAGAATTCCTTTTTTTCTTCAAATCCAAAAAATTTTTCTTTTTTTATACATAGGTCGTCGATTCGGCATTGAAAAAAGGGCAGGGCGCCCCTCTAGTAAATAGTTCAAACCATTTTATCGATATGAGTGTTCTATATCAGATAAATTCTACACTAGCTATTTCCCGTTTAAAGCATTTCGATACTAATACTAATATAGTTGTAGAAAGAGTACCCCTTTTACCTGGACTTCAAGCAGTTTAGCTTTAACCGTTTTAATGGTCTCGTATTATTGGTCTATAGAGAATCAAAGTAAATTTCCCAATTATTCGCGAAATGCTACGGTTCTTCCATATGATTTCTGAAGTTATTCAAAAGGAATTCGTCGAGATCGTGCACCTTTTCTTAGTTATCCCTAAATAAAAAATATTCCAAAGTGCAGCCGGATAGATCCAATCTATTCTTGAAATAAACAACTCGCACACACTCCCTTTCCAAAAAAAATCAATACACCAACCACTACAGTTAGATTTATTAGATTTGTTGCTAAAATATCGGTATTAAGCCCGAAACTCCCCGCGAATGGCCAGTGAGCTAAAAAAACGAAAAAATAGGTTACATTTTTCATATGCTCTCCTCTTATAGATAGGACGAATAAAGAAGAAAGTTTTTTGATCACTTACTTCGCTCGCCCTTTTTTGATCCGTTTTTTTAATGCAATTTTTTTTAATGCAAATAGATTCAATCTAATAATTTCTTTTAGATTAAATCTTAGGTCTCGTTTGATCTGTAAAAGATTTCCTTTGTTGAAATGCTACCCAAATTCCTAAAAGAAAAGGAAAAAGACTTTCCACTGTCCTAAACTAAGGACGGGAAGGAAGAGGGCAAGCATATCCTCTAAATTGATCATGCTCAAAATTGTCTGTCCCGATAAATAAATAATTCCCGGAATAATATAATAAAAAGGAGTAAATTATTGATATACTTGGAATTATAGAAGCAAATAGCAATTTACTAAAAAAAGAAAAAAGTATCTAACCTAAAGGACTCATTTTCTTTTTTAGGATTAAACAAAAGGGTTCGCAAATAAAAGGGCTAGTGCCACAACCAGTCCATAAATTGTTAAAGCTTCCATAAAAGCTAGACTAAGCAATAAAGTACCTCGTATTTTCCCTTCTGCTTCTGGCTGTCTCGCAATACCTTCTACAGCTTGTCCTGCAGCAGTACCTTGACCAACTCCAGGCCCAATAGAAGCAAGCCCTACGGCCAATCCAGCAGCAATAACGGAAGCAGCAGCAATTAGTGGATTCATGGTGAGTTCCTCGTGTAAAAAAAAAAAAATGGTTAAGGATACAATCAACCAAGAAATTATTACTTCTAACTTCTAAGCTCTATTGGGTAGAAGTAACTAAAAAGTACAAATTGAAATGATAATCTAAATCGTCCGAACTACTTCGATATCTCGTTTTTAGTTTCTAATCATTAGAAATTTGTGTAAATCCATAAGATTTTGCTTATTCCATTTCTCTTTCTTTCCAACCAACCACTCTTTCATTCCATCCTTTTTTTTTACTCTTCGATATCCTTGAGTTCCCATTTTTTCCCCTTCATCTAATCCATAATAAAAGAAGAAACACAGGAATAACCCCTATTGAAATCGAACTAATCCAAATCCAATAGGAATCAAATCAAGATATACAATTGCTAACAATATGCTGCATAGAAGTGGGTATGGAATCCAATTCCATATAGAAGGGAATTCTATATATCGGATTAGATAATGAATCTCACTTAGGAAGAAAAAAAATCCCATATACATATGTTTGTTCTATTTTGTTTACGTATTTTCTCATTTTCTATTGAATCCAATTCCTAAATCATTCCTTAGAAAGCCGCATAAAAGATGGCTGTCTTATAGACATTAAGGATATAGATCTAACCTGATTCCGCCCCCCTGAATACATATATACTTTAACAATTCCTTAATCGTAATAAAGTCTAGTCTATTTTCTCTCCTACAACTTTAGGTTGTATATTCATACACATTTCGAACTATTTCGTTTTCCACCCAGAAGGATTATCTGGAACCATGCATGAATTGGGCTAAGCTAAAAAAAAGACTATTTCGAAAACTAGTCAATTCAATGATGACCTTCCATGGATTCACCTATATAGGCTGCGGCTAACGTTGCAAAAATAAGAGCTTGAATACCGCTTGTAAATAATCCAAGAAACATGACCGGTATAGGGACTATTAAGGGGACTAAAGAAACAAGAACAACAACGACTAATTCATCCGCCAATATATTTCCGAAAAGTCGAAAACTAAGCGATAATGGTTTTGTGAAATCTTCTAGTATGTTAATTGGTAAAAGAATTGGGGTTGGTTTAATATATTTCTCGAAATAACTCAATCCTTTTTTGCTAAGACCCGCATAAAAATATGCCGCTGATGTGAGTAAAGCTAAAGCAACAGTAGTATTTATATCATTCGTGGGCGCTGCTAATTCCCCATGGGGTAACTCTAGAATTTTCCAAGGTAAAAGAGCACCCGACCAATTTGAAACAAAAATAAAAAGGAACATAGTTCCAATAAAGGGAACCCAGGGACCATATTCTTCTCCAATCTGAGTTTTGCTCAAGTCTCGAATAAACTCAAGGACATATTCGAAGAAATTCTGACCGTCGGTCGGTATGGTTTGTGGATTCTGAACAGCTATGATAACTGAGCCTAGCAAGATAGTAATTACGACCCAAGAAGTGATGAGTACTTGAGCATGAATTTGGAAACCTCCTATTTGCCAATAGAAGTGTTGGCCTACTTCTACACCCGATATATCGTATAACCCTTTGAGTGTTTTAATGGAACATGGTGTAATATTCATATTGTCCTCTGATAAAAATGGAACTTAAAAAAAGGAATTCTTTTGATTCAACCATCTCTTTCTCAACTCAGCAACTTGAAGTATTAATCTTATATTTAGGATACCAAGAAATCACATCAGATCATAATATATATCAATACCCTCTAATATATATCAATATTTCCCTTCTTTTATCTATGCAAAACAAAAAAGAATAGTAACTGATCCCATAAATCCACGCAGTTGCTCAAGAATTCACTATTCTTCTTAATTCTTCTTAATCTTAATCAACGATTTCTTATATAGAGAGAACGGCCCTCACAAATTGCAAATACTAATTTGTTAAGAATCAATCGAATTGAAGTCATAGTGTCATCGTTGGCAGGAATCGATATATTCGCGAGATCCGGGTCACAATTTGTATCGACTAAAGAAATAGTAGGAATCCCCAAAATGGCACATTCCCGAAGAGCTATATACTCTTTTTGCTGATCAAGGACGATCACAATGTCAGGCAATCTCGTCATATATTTGATCCCGCCGAGATATCTTTGCAAGGTAGATAATTTTCTCTTTAAGATTGCCACATCTCTTTTGGGGAGATGGTGGAATTTTCCCGTCTTTTCTTCTGCTCTTAAGTCTCTAAATTGAGAAAGTCTAGTTTTGGTAATCGACCAATTCGTTAACATACCACTAAACCACTTTTTATTAACATAATGACAACGAGACCTTATTGCAGCTGATGCTACTAAATCCGCTGCTCTTTTTTTGGTACCAATAATTAAGAAGCTTTTTCCCTGACTTGCTGCATCAAAAACTAAATCACAAGCTTCTGATAAAAAACGAGCCGTTCTAGCGAGATTTGTAATATGAGTACCTTTCCGCTTTGCCGAGATGTAAGGTGCCATTTTAGGATTCCATTTCTTAATACCATGACCAAAATGAACTCCCGCTTCTATCATCTCTTTCAAATTGATATTCCAATATCTTCTTGTCATTTTTTTCCACACTTCCTTTTTTTTTTTTCGTCTTACCGTTACGGAATTTATTTCTTTTTGAAGATTAAGAAAGAGCCGAAATAGCTTGAAATAAATAATAATTGTTCCGATGGAACCTTCTAGACTGACTTCTTTTACTTATTAAAATCAAAAGAAAATATTAAAATACAGTTAAAATACAAAATCTAAAATAAGACCTGTTAGCATTCTAAGGTCAAAAGTCTAGTTTAAATTAAACTAAAAAAAATCCAGTTATGTATCCTTAAATCGTATAAATGGGGGTAAATCGGGGTTCTGATGTCTCATAGAAATTGTTTGTTACATTAGAATTTGTTACATTAGAATCAGAAGAAACTAATTCTGTGTGGAGAAACAAAATATCTCTCATTTCCGATCCGAATAGATTTTTTTTTTGAATTTCGAAATAAAGGTTCTTGTCTTGTGGGGAACCATGCACAAATTTTTGGAATCCGGTACCAACAGGTATAATCCCCCCCAGAACTACGTTTTCTTTCAGGCCTTTCAACCAATCAATACGACCTCGTAGGGCAGCTTTTGCTAAAACTCGAGCAGTTTCTTGAAAACTTGCTTCAGATATGAAACTTTGGGTATTCAGGGAAGCCCTTGTTATTCCTAATAAGATTGCCCGATAATAGATCGATTCATCCAAAGCCCGCGCTGCTCGTTCTGCTCGCAATAGTCCTATTAATTCCCCTGGTAAAAAAACATTAGACATTCCATCTTCGGAAACCCGTACTTTTGATGTTACTTGGCGTATAATAATCTCTATATGTCTATTATGGATCTGTACCCCTTGGGATCTATAAACCTTTTGGATCTTATTAACCAAAGAGATACGACTTTGAGCTATGGTTAGCTCAGCTCCAATCAAGAATCCCCAGGGAACCCCAAGAATTCTTGGTATACGCTCATTCCAATCCTCAATTCTCCTTTCGAGATTCGGCGATAGTGAATCAATTGAACGCGCTTCGAAGATTTGTTCTACTTTTGGAAGACCTTGCGTTATATCACTAGATCTCGATTTTTCATATATAAAGGTAACTAACCTATCTCCTTTGTAAAGTCTTTTTCCATAATGACCATGAACAGTTGCTCCTATAGTGGCCAAATAAGGTTTAGCTGCTCTTATAATAAAAGAGTCCATATTAACAATGAAAATTTGACCAGATTTTTTTATGTGCGATTTAAATAGACATACATTTTCGCAAATAAATTGTCCAAGGCGAATTATTGCCAATGTCTCCTCCCATGAGTTATGATGGAGAAAGTGCCAATTCAAATGGAATGGATCCAACACGATGTTACTGTCAAAATAGGAAATCCTTTTATTTTCATCTAGTAAAGAGTATTTAAGTCCTTGAAGTACTTGGAAGATTTGTTTCAAATTGTCGAGGAACAAGTATTTTTTTAACAAGATCCGATTATGCGTTAATAAATAGTAAGATGAAGAAAAATTCGATATACTAGGTACAATAACACCTAAGAGCCCAAAAATCTCTCGAATAGCAATTCGAGAATTAGATTCTTTTACCGCATTGGGATATTTCGAATTCTTGAATAAACCAATTCGCGAACAGTTGGATGCCGACAAAATCCTCAAAGACGGGTATTCTTTATTTCGATTCAACAAAGTGCCAATAGTTTCTTGATGTTGGCTAAGTGATTGAATCTTCGCCTTGTAATAAAAGGAATTGGTATTGTTGCGATCTAAACTATTATTGGGAATGGGCCTTACACTTCTCATATCATACCTTCTTCGTGTATACGAAATAGTGGACTTGACTAACTCAATTCTTAGGAACTCGCGAATCAGATCATTTGTTTTTACCTCAACAAGGGAAGCACGAGCCCCCTCTTTTTCTTCTTGTTCCCAATTCATTACTAAGCAAGTTCGAACGAATTGACTATTCGTGTGATAAATTCTTTGAGTTAACTTGCTATTTTCATGAGAAATAAAATTGACAAGTCGAAGTTGGAGATTATCCTCTTCTTGCAGGAGATCTTGCGGGAAAAGTTTTGCGAAATTTCTCCCTTCGTTCATTTCATATGCGACTGCAGGTCGAACTGAAACAAAATATTTTTCCTTGCTTTTGAGAATTTTTTTCCGTTGAACATAAACCCAATTTTTCCTTTTTTTTGATTCTTTAAAATATTTTTTTTCTCTTTCTGGTGGTATCAAACTGCCACCTAATATCTTATCCGCCTCTTCAAGAAAATGAATATCTCCGGAAAAAATTTGGAGTTCCGTATGGCTTTTTTTTCTCTTCACTCGGACCAATCCACCTAGTCGACTTCTTGTATTTTTTGTGAGTTGTGTATCCACTCCAATAATACTATTGTCAAGTACCTTTAGGGATGAGGATCTCGGCAAGATATGAAGTTCTTGAAGAATGAAAAAAAACCGCTCTACTTCTTTTTGGTATTTTAGACAAAATTCTTTTGTTCCTCGATGCTCAATAAAACCCTCTTTTTTTAACATAGAATCTTCCTCCGGGCTCCCATATTCGTCCTCTGAGTCTTCCTCTGAGTCTTCCTCTGAGTCTTCTTCTAAAGTCCCATATTCGTTCTCTGATCCATCTTCAGGGCTCCCATATTCTTCTTCTGAGTCTTCCTCCAGAATTCCATATTCGTCCTCTCGGGTGTTATATTGGTTCTCTGAGCTCCCGTATTGTTCTTCTGAGTCTTTCTCTAGAGTCCTATATTCGTCCTCTAGGATCCCATATTCATCTTCTAGGGTTTCATATTCGTTCTCTAGAGTCCTATATTCGTCTTCTAGGGTTTCATATCCGTCCTCTCGGGTCCTGTATTCGTTCTCTGGGCTCTCATATTCGTTCTCTGAGTCTTCCTCTCGGGTCCGATATTCTTCCTCTCGGGTCCTATATCTAAATTTCACAATTCCAGAACCCTTTTTATCTTTTCTGTATCGTGGATCGTCAAAATAAGCAAAAATAGTATTTCTACGTAAAACACCCATAAAAGGTATTTCAATCGAAATCCCCAAACAAGATATTAGCTCTTTCTCTTCTTCTTGATGATATTGTAATGGAATGACGAACCTATTTCTTCGCTTTTTCGCCAACAAATCTGAATTCTCTTGAAGAATAGAAGGATAGATAAAATTCCAATGACTGTTGGACACGATTCGATTTGGCGTTAAATAATCAAGAATTTTCCTATCTTTTTTACCAAAAGTATCCAACAGTCTATGGCTTACTTGATCATTAACCATTGAGAGGTCAAAGATATATCTTTCGTCAACAGAAAAAGAATAAGTATTCATTTGATCTTGATCCTTGTGGAGCGAAAAAGATGCTATACTAGATCCGCACATACTTACTGACAATATCCATAAATGGCTTGTTTTTGGTAATCGACGAAGATTACCATATTGATACTCGGGCGCATGGTAAACATCAGTACTCCAGTGCATTTCCCCGTCTGATTCGGAATAAATATGTTTTTGTACCTTTTCTTTAAAATGCAAAGTGGACGTTCCGGCACGAATCTCCGCAATTACTTGTTCGGATTCTACATATTGATCATTTTGCACTAGAATCAAGCTTTTTAACGGAATATTCACACTATGTAGAATAGCCTGACTCTGAATAGTTACATGCAAGTCTATATAGCATAGAAAAGCAGGCTGCCCATGACGGGTACGTGTGGGGTGAACCAAATCCTCACTGAATTGGATTTTTCCATTCGAGGGGGATCGTACAAGGTCGGCAGTACCCCCCGTGAATACTCCACCTGTATGAAAAGTTCTTAATGTTAGTTGAGTCCCGGGCTCACCAATTGATTGACCCGCAATAATACCTACAGCTTCCCCCAACTCGACCAGATCGCCATGAGTGGGACTCCGCCCATAACATAATTGACAGATCCAAGATGTGCTCCGGCAAGTAAAAGGAGTTCTAATATATATCGGTTGTGCTCGAAACGGTTGTGCTCGAAAGGCTGTTATGAATCGATTGACTAATCCAATTCCAATATCTTGATTTCGAGCAGCAATGCATCGTAAACCGATATATATATCATCTGCTAATACACGACCTATTAGTGTTTGGACAAAAAGTTTTTCCGTCATCCCCTTTTGAGGACTCACAGAAATACCTCGTATAGTACCACAATCTCTTCTACGCACAATAATATGTTGAACTACTTCAACAAGTCTACGTGTAAGATATCCAGCATCCGCTGTTCGTACAGCAGTATCTACAACTCCTTTGCGGGCTCCGTAGCAGGAAATTATATATTCTGTCAAAGAAAGTCCCTCGCGTAAATTGCTTTGAATAGGTAAATCAATCATTTGTCCTTGAGGATCCGACATTAACCCTCTCATACCTACTAATTGATGTACCTGGGATGCATTTCCTCTGGCTCCTGAAAAAGACATTAGATAGACTGGATTAGAAGGATCTGTTATCCGAAAATTCGAATTCATTTCTTGTTTCAAATATTCACTTGTAGCATACCATATCTCAACGGATTGGCGTAATTTTTCTACCGCGTGTACAGCCCCATAATAATAGTGTTTCTCCAAAAGAAAACTCTGTTGTTCTGCGTCTTGGACTAACCATCCTTTAGAGGGTATTGTTAAAAGATCCTCGATTCCTAAAGAAATCGATGTAGTAGTGGCTTGATGGAAGCCCAGAGTCTTTATTTGATCCAGTATATGGGATGTATATCCCATTCCGAAATGATCTATTAATCTGCTAATAAGCCGTTTCATAGCAGTTCCGTCTATCTCTTTATTATGAAAGATCTGGTTGGCCCGTTCCGCCATACATAAGTACCCCCATTTGCATTTTGGCTGAGTAGGATTCGACAATTGCTGAGTAGGATTCGACAATGGGCCTGAGTCAGTGATTCGAAAACTTAATTTACCCCTTTTCCTCATGGATTTGAGCGGCAAAAAAGAAGGTACTAGCGAAATCGGAATGCCCCCCGAAAAGGGCATCACCGAATCTAACTTCCTTGTTTAGATAGTGTATGAATAGGCTCGACTAAATCCGTGTATGGCTTCCTCTATTTCTCTATAAAAAGAAATATGACCAAGAGTAGTTCGAATGTATATAGAACGGGTTTCTTTTTTTCTATTTCCCACTATTAGATAGTGGGCATAAATCTCATGATAAGTCCCAAAAGATTCATATTGAACTTCAATCGGAACTTCTGTTGACCCAATGACGCGTTGATCTAGTTTCCATCGAAGCCACAAGGGACTGTTTAAACCAATTCGTTTCTGTATATAAGCTCCCAGTGCATCATAGGAACTAGAAAAATGGGGTTCTTTATCCTTCGTATACTTATAATAATTATTATTATTGTAGTTTACTTTTTTATTTGGATAATTTCTGCAACTATTATATCTGTTTGCAGAAATACCGCGACGGTTTCCAATCGTTAATACATAAAGTCCGATAAGCATGTCTTGGGTTGGCACGCAAATAGGATCTCCAATAGCGGGAGACAGGAGATTCATATGAGAAAACATAAGTAAACGAGCTTCCGCCTGAGCTTCCAAGGATAAAGGTAGATGAACAGCCATTTGATCCCCATCAAAGTCCGCATTGAAACCCTTACACACTAATGGATGTAAACAAATAGTACGACCCTCCACTAAAGTGGGTTGGAAGGCTTGTATGCCTAATCTATGCAGGGTAGGTGCTCTGTTCAATAGTACAGGATGCCCCCGCATAACTTCTTGAAGTATTTCCCATACAATGGGTTCTTTTTCCCAAATTTTCCTTTTAGCAATCCTGACATTAGAAGTAGCACGTTTCGTGATTAAATCGCGAATTACAAATAGCTGAAAAAGCTTTATTGCTATCTCTAGAGGTAATCCACATTGATGTAATGAAAGCGAAGGACCCACAACAATGACAGAACGCCCCGAGTAATCGACCCGTTTCCCAAGCAGAGTCTCGCGAAACCTTCCCTCTTTACCCTCAATTACATCTGAAAGTGACTTGTATACTTTATTGTGACCATTCCTCGTCAGTTGCCCGCGGGACCCACTATCAAGAAGTGTATCCACAGCTTCTTGTACCAATTTTTCCTGGCACATTACTAAATCTGCTGGCGCCAATTCACTTCTTTTTAATAGATAGGCAAGGTTGTTGTTCCGACGGATAACTCTCTTATAAAGTTCATTAATATCCGAAGTCACTACTTTATCCCCAGACCTATAAACAATGGGTCTCAATTCGGGAGGAAGAACCGGTAATAAGCACAAAACCATACATTCTGGGTCTACATTTGTTTGAATAAAATGTTTCGCCAATTGCATGCGTCTAATCAAAAAAACTTTTCTTATTCCTCTTTTTCTATCTTCCCATTCATCTCCACTATACCCCTCGTCTTCTAATTCCTTCCATTCAACCAACGAATTCTCTATAATGATTCGCAAATCCAAATCTGCTAATTGTTCTCTAATAGCACCTGCTCCTGTCGCAATTTCCCGATTTCGAAATGTTGCAAAGCCTGGGGTAGAAAAAAAAGGGGAAATGCTATGGTTACAGGATGCAATTTCATCTTCGAATAAACCTCGTAATCGTAAGAAAGTAGGTTTTTTAGCGCTGGGCCTAGCAAAAGAGAAATCACCGTATACTAAGCCCTCCAATTTCTTAAGGGGGTTATCTAAAAGATTCGCGATATAACTAGGAAGACCTTTCAAATACCACACATGAGTCACTGGACATGCCAGTTTGATGTATCCCATTTGATATCTTCGTATTCGAGAATCAACAAATTCTACCCCGCATTTTTGGCAAAATCTTTCGTCTTCGTTTTCAGCTACGCTCACTCGAGAATTTCCACAAGCACAAATTCCGCTTTTTATGGGTCCAAAGATTCTTTCGCAAAACAATCCATCTTTTTCTGGTTTATCGGTTTTATAATGAAAAGTGGAGGGCCTTGTGACTTCGCCAACGACTTCCCCATTAGGTAAGATTTTGTTAGCCCAAGCCTTTATTTGTTGAGGGGAAACGAGTCCAATTTGAAGTTGTTTATGTTTATATTGGTCAATCATAAAATAGAAATAAGAAAAGAATTTAGATTTATGCCGATCAAACATCCTCCCTATTAACCTGAAAGTTCTTCTCAGATACAAGGAAATGGTTCAGTTCTAGAGCCAAAGATCGTAGTTCTCGAACGAGGACTCGAAAAGATTCTGGAGGATCCTCGTGATTAGGCACTCTTTTTCCCCAGATCGTAGCATTAAGTATTTCTTGGCGAGCTATAAGATGATCAGATTTATAAGTAAGTATTTCTTGTAAAATATGAGCAACACCAAACCCTTCTAAAGCCCAAACTTCCATTTCTCCTACCCGTTGTCCCCCTTGCTTGGCTCTTCCTCGAACGGGTTGTTGGGTAACAAGCGAGTAGGGCCCAGTAGAACGTCCATGGATTTTCTCATCAACTTGATGAATTAATTTTAAGATATAGGACTTCCCTATTAGAACAGGTTGTTCGAAGGGATCTCCTGTTCTTCCATCAAATATTCTGCTTTTTCCCGGGTACTCGGGTTCAAATACCCATGGATTTTTTGTTTGTTTACTGGCTTCATATAATTCCGAAAACACAAGTTTTCTTGAAGCTTCTTGCTCATATCTCTCATCAAAGGGTGCTATTCTATAATGTTTCTTTAGCAGATCCCCCGCTAATCCGAGCGAGCTCTCAAATATTTGTCCCACATTCATTCGTGAGGGTACTCCTAAGGGATTGAAGACCATATCAACAGGCGTTCCATCTTGCAAATACGGCATATCTTGCCTAGGCAAAATTTTGGAAATGATCCCCTTATTCCCGTGTCTTCCGGCTACTTTATCCCCAACTTTAATTTCACGTTTCTGTAAAATATATACACGAATCATTATGTCGAGGGGGTCCCTCTGGATCCATTTTACATCAATAACGCGCCCTCTTCCACCTATAGGTAGTTTGAGAGAAGTTTCTTTTGAAGTAGATACCTCAAGACCAAAAATGGCCCGTAATAATCCAGCTTCCGCGATATACGACGATTCACTCGCTATCTGAGGCGTTAATTTACCTACTAAAATATCGCCAGTTTCTACCCAGGATCCCAACCTCACAACTCCATTTCTGTCCAAATTGCGGAGTAAATGTTCTTCTAGATGTGGTATTTCTTTAGTGATTTTTTCAGCAGAGCCTTGGCTTGTCGTATCCGTCTGAATTTCATATTTTCGGATGTGAAAAGAGGTATAAATATCCTCACATACCAAACGTTCACTAATTAGTACTGCGTCTTCAAAATTGTAACCCTCCCACGGCATATAAGCTACTAAAATGTTTTTTCCTAAAGCAAGTTCCCCACCAACTGTAGCTGCTCCCTCCGCTAAAATTTGCCCTTTTTTAATGGATTTACCCCGCGGAACCTGAGTTTTTTGGTGCATACAAGTATTTTTGTTAGAGCGCCGAGGAGCAACTAAAGGAATACTTATAATCTTCCCACTACTTGATAAAAGGATCTTGTGACTTTCACTAGAAATGATCTTTCCCCCGCGTTCGGCTATAACGGAAACCCTAGAATCTAGAGCTGTTTGGCGTTCCAATCCAGTTCCAACAATGCACTTCTCGGACCGAGAAAGTGGAACTGCTTGGCGCTGCATATTAGAACTCATTAAAGCCCGATTCGCATCATTATGCTCAATAAAAGGAATAAGAGAACCTCCAATAGAAAAATATTGGAAAGGAAAAATACTTCTAACATGAATCTGTTCCCATGCAATAGTCAGGAATTCTTGACGGTATCTAGCTGGAACAACCTGGTCTTCCTGAATACCCTGATTCAAGGATAAAGAATTTCCTGCTGCTATCATATAATATTCATCTCTATTTGGTGATAAATAAACCACCTGTCTTTCTTTTTTTTCTTTTCCTTTCTCCGATATTTCATAAAATGGACTCTCTATAGATCCCCACCAGTGATCAATTCTCGCATGAATTGCTAAGGATCCAGTAAGTCCAACATTGATTCCTTCGGATGTGTCAATTGGACAAATACGCCCATAGTGGCTCGGATGAATATCTCGGCTCCGAAAACTCGCAGTTCTCCCCGTCAACCCTCCAGGACCCAAACAACTCACTTTTCGACCATGAACCGTTTGTGTCAATGGATTGGTTTGATCAAAAACTTGAGATAAGGGGTATGTGCCAAAAAAGGTCTCATAAGTTGTTATTAATAAAATCGAAGTTGAAGTTGGAGTTACCAAAGTTTGTGGAGTCGGTTTCGATTGACGTATGAATACTCTACGGATAGTTTTTTGAACCGCATGTTGTAAACGAACAAGAGCCAGTCCGAATTGATCTTGTAACAGATCCGCAACCGAACGAATACGTTTATTTTTCAAGTGATTCATATCGTCATCGTCAAGTATACCCGTTTCAAATTTCATTCCAATCAAATGATCCGTAGCAGCCAATACATCTCGTGGTAACAAGAATGTATTGTTCTGGGGTATATCAAGATTCAGTCTACGATTCATATTTCGTCGACCAACTCTTCCTAATTCACATTTTTGTTGAAAAAATTTCTTTTGTAATTCCTCACATAAGGACCCCGAAAATACCAGGTCCCCGCCTACACAAGCAAATTGTTGATAAAACTCCAAAATCGCTTTTTCTTTTGACTCAATCCTCTTCTTCTCCTTAGCATTCGGGAAAGACAAAAAAATTTCGGGGTAGGAAACATTATCTAAAATTTCTCTTAGATTTAAACCCATAGCTGATGATAGAACTAAAATGGATATCTTTTGTTTTCTACTCACGCGAGCCCATATCCTTTCTTTTTTATCAATTACTAATTCCGATCTTCCTCCCCAATCTGATATTATAGTCCCAGTGTATATAGAAATTCCCTTGTGGTCTAATTCCGAACGGTAGTAAATACCAGGACTTAGCAATATTTGATTGATCACAATTCGGTATATTCCATTTATTATAAAGGTTCCTAAGGAATTCATTATAGGAATGTTTCCAATAGAAATGGTTTGCTTTTGCACATCGAAACCAAAAATTAATCGCGCAGATACATAGAATTCAGAAGAATAGGTGAGTGATTCATACACAGCATCCCTTTCTTTTATCGCGGGTTCTAGCAATTTATACCCTTTCGCAAATAATTGAAATGCAATTTCGTGATCTGGATCTTTAATTGTTGGAAACTTCTCAAGTTCTTCTGCCAATCCTTGATTAATGAACCTACAAAATCCTTCGAATTGGACCTGACTAAATCCAGGTATTGTGGACATTCCCTCATTTCCATTCCGGAGCATCTTAATCTTAAGTTTCCTATTTATCGAAGAAAAATTCCATTAACAGTTCACTCTTCATCAATCCCTACGGATCAATCTAGCAATCATGGAATCTATATTCCGTTTACTGAATCACATGAAATTCTAGGGAACTCCACATACATATTTCATATATGTATTTCATACATATGAATCGAGACAATTTTGACCAAAGTTTGAATTTGGCAGGGGTAGAAATGGAATGAAAATGAATTGATAAAACAGTCCTATAAAAAATTCTTCCACTTAAACTTTACAATATTCTAATTAGATTGGATAGGAAAGATTTTTCGTTTTATCTCCTTTCTATGAAAGGTATAAATAATAATAATTTATAAGCACTAGAAAGTTTGACTTTAGTTCGATTTAGAATAGCACACTTAGTTTAATTTTCAATTTGTTTCGTATCGTATTCAATTTGTTTCGTATCGTAGTAGTAGAATTGCTGGAAAATAAAGGATTTCGTTGTAAAATCCTAAAAAAAAAGTAAAATAAAAAATAAAGTACTTACTTTATTTTTTAAGTACTTGCCAATCTAGTTATCCACCTATCCACATATCCTTTCTTTTATCGTAATTTCACTTGGATGGGACAAGAAGGCCGGGCCATAATCTATATCATAGCAAATTTCCTCTTTTTTTTTTCAGATATTTAAGCAATGCAAAATTAAAGCACGATTCCCCGTAAGGATATGTACATAAGGGGGATCCATAGATAATAATGCTGTTCGGATCTGAAGTTTACCTATATACAGATTAGGAAAACATTTATTCTATTTTATTATGCCATTAAAAGGAATGGGGGAAGAGAATACCGATTTCAGAGTTGTTCACTACTGCAATTAAAAAAAGAAAAAGAAAATTCTAGTTAATGGTTCCAATTTGTTCTTAATTTTACAGCCTGTGACTGGAAATTCACTTTTTCTCCTTTGTCATCTCGATAGAATAGAAAGAAAAGGGAAGTTTTCCAGTGTTAGCAATGTGTGTTTTAAGATGGAATCTGTCGAGGAGAATAAGCGAAACAGAATCCAAAAAAGCAGAAATCGATTTTTTAAAAAATATTGGAAAAAGGTAAGTAGAATTAGATTCAAAAGAAAATAAAACGTTTTTTAATAAGAAAATGTGGATGAATACTTGTTCTTTTCTCGATTTTAGATCGGATTTTTTGGCGGCATGGCCAAGTGGTAAGGCAGGGGACTGCAAATCCTTTATCCCCAGTTCAAATCTGGGTGCCGCCTGATCAATAAAATACTTAGTATTATAGTGCTGATCAAACTCGACAAATTCGTACCCCCCATAAGTTCGGGCAAGCGAGTAACTAGGTCTGGCGATACTGGATTTTGAGAATTTATACCATAGTTCTATCCTTAAACTCGGGTTTGTTTTGGCAGCAGTGGCCCAAAAGGCTACCAATAGGGATAAGGTAGCGTTTCCTTATTCTTTTTTTAATTTGAATTGATTCGGGAATTTAAAACTACGAGGCTAAGATGTCAGAAATCCTTGTATCCAAAGGGCCCTAAGGGACATTCTTTTTTCAATCTAAGATTGAATGAAGAAGGGAGTTCGCGAAGAAATAGCAAGACTTCCTAATTATCAGACATTTTTTTATCGTACATCTTACTACATACACTTCGTACATCTTATGCTACCTACATACACTTATGCTACCTACATACACTAAAGTAAAGGCTACTGATTCTGTCGAGAATCAGATTGAATAGGCTGATCAAAAATCAATTTCGGAGTTGTTGATAAGGTTTTCTCACTCTTTCATAGAAAGATAGAAAGCGGGGCAGTAGGGTTTAGGTCAAAAAAATAAACAGGGGTAAGGTAGGTATCCAATAAATATTTAGCTATCCTAATTTTATGGTATATTCTGACGTCCTTTGCTTATAAAGTGGTGGTAACAAAAGGAAGAAAAAATCTCTCTATTCCCGCGTCTTCGATTCAGGACATCCCCCTATACTCTTTTTAGGGAAAAGGCTATGTATCGTATTTATACTTAATATTCTCCAATTCTACTAGAAATCATATAAGAATTTGTTAGGAATAAATTGCTTTAACCGATTCTTCCATAGTCTTAAGGCAGAATGGCCTTTTGACTCTGTACCCTGGATTCCACTATGATTATGGATCAATAGTAGAATAATTCCTTTCTAGAAATAGGAGATATAATTTACATGGATATGGTAAGTCTCGCTTGGGCTGGTTTAATGGTAGTCTTTACATTTTCTCTTTCGCTAGTAGTATGGGGGAGAAGTGGACTCTAGGGATACTACTAAATTGAGTAGTCGAATTGTAGTATCAACTCTTTTCTTTAATTGATCATTTTGCATTAATCATTTTGACAAACTTTTTTTCTCTATTTCTTTAGTTTTGTTTCAAGATTTAAGAAACCCTTTCTTAAAAGAGTCGTTCTATTCTACTATAAATAGAATAGAAAGAGCTATTATAGTAATTCAGAATTTCTACTAGAAGTAACGAGTCAAAATAAAATTCTATACATAAAAAAATTAGACTTTCTTTCTTACACGAAGCTATTCATAACATATCGCACATTTTTCATTTATACTCTTTTCTTATTCTTAGGATTTCTTTTTTTGAAGGATCCCGCGTGAAGCATCTCGAGGCATTTTTAAGCATAAAAGATTCGCAGATTTTTCCTTTTACTTTTTTTCTTTTATTTTTTATTATAGTCTATTCTCGTATTATTTTTCTCCCCCTCCATGGATTTTTTCGAACGAAGAATTGTCTTCGATTTTTTTGATTTTGACTTAATTTCAATTAAGTGGATGCAGTGAAAAAGGAAGTTGAATTAGATTGCTATTTCAATATACTAATTTTTTCTATGTAGATTTAAGATAATCTAATAGAAGGAATCTAAAGTGTGGTAGAAAAAACTATATGTAGTTTTTTCTACCACACTTTATGATTCCAACCAGATCCTTTCATTTAAGACTTTTTTTTTAATCCCTTTTTCATTTCTTCAATGGTTAATTGGAATTCCAATTAATCATTTTGGCTGGCCGTTTTTACATAAATAATAAGTAAAAAGGCAGTAGGAACTAGAATGAACAATGCAGTAGCAATAAATGCGAGAATATTGACTTCCATAACTTCTCTATTCTTTTTTTCACAATAACTCGGGATGTAATCCCATGGAGAGGAAAAAGGGGTATCCTGTAAATTAAAGGGGAGAACTTGCATTCTGATAATACTGAATCAATTCAATATTATTAATATGGGATCTATCAAATCAATTCAAGGTTGATAGTTGAATAATATAACATAGGAGGATCCCTTATCCATACTAAGACAAAAATAGGTTTTTTGATTGGATTCAGAACCCCCTCTATTTTTCATCCTTTTCCACTTTTGCTTTTACATATGTATAACCCAGAATCTTTCTTATCTTATATTATCCAATTTCCCTTCCTTTTTCTTATAGTTATACATACAATTATGTATGTATTATATGGCCTACTTTCTAGGGGTCACATAGACATCCAAATAAACAGTAGAAGTAGAAATGAGATTGATAAAAGAGGATCTTAACTAAAAAAGATCCAATATTTTAATTTAGGAAAAAGAGCGTTTGTTTGATTTTTATTAGGTTACTAATAATATCCGCTTTTTGGGGTCTAAAGATGAGAACAGACCCGTAAAAAAAGGAGTCGGCAAATGGACTGAGAATGAGGTAGATTCTTTCCAATTATTCATTGAACATACACAAACAAAGTTGGAACTACAGAATGTAAGGGGTGTGGTTTAATCCCCCAAAAGGAACTAATTATATTAAATGTATTCTCGAATAATAAACGAATACGATTTTTGTATTGATTCTGGTAAAATCCCAGTACTCTAATTATACTAATCCACGTATGATATGTACGTCTTTCCTGAAGTAGTGAAAAAAAATTCCTATATTGCTCTCTTTTTACTGAGAAATGTGAAATAAAAAAAGGTAAAGTAAGGGCGCCCCTATAGATATTTGATCTTGCCCCCTATCCCCCCTTTTTTCAGGAAAATTTTTGATGAAAAAAGGAAAGATGAATTTGCCCATTCATTGAACTCTAGTTCGGGACTGACGGGGCTCGAACCCGCAGCTTCCGCCTTGACAGGGCGGTGCTCTGACCAATTGAACTACAATCCCTGCGGGGTGTATGGCATATCTATTCTTAAATAGAACCATAAGAAGATTCGATTCGTCTGTCGTACTCTAAGAAATAGACGAATCATATTCTCCTTTATTTCTATGGATCAGATAGTTTTTTTATGGAAGAACAAAATGGATTTAGTTCATATTAACGAAGCCCTACATTATTGGGATTGGGCCGAGCTGGATTTGAACCAGCGTAGACATATCGTCAACGAATTTACAGTCCGTCCCCATTAACCGCTCGGGCATCGACCCAGGAAGAATTTATTCTAGGGTTTTTGATAATCTATGACTAACCTCTTTTTATAATACTCCCTACCCCCAGGGGAAGTCGAATCCCCGCTGCCTCCTTGAAAGAGAGATGTCCTGAACCACTAGACGATAGGGGCATCAATAGACGATAGAGCCATATACAAATACAACCACTCGTCATTCTATTATAATGATAGTATGAGCAGTTTTTTAGAATTGTCAATATACTCGAAGAGTATAACTAGATCAAAGCAAAGAGTCTTTCTTACTTTTTTGTTATGCTTTCATAGGATTTTTTTTTAGTTGACGGTTAGGTTAATTCACGGATCATCCCCTACTTTTTAGGGAAATTCGTTTAAATTTAAAGAGTATAGAAATAAGAATAGATTAATAAAAAGGATTCTAGGTTAGTTCAGTGTTTAGTGTTCAGACCCAAAATTTTGGCATCTCGCACTAAACTAAGTCATAAAATTCAAGAAAAAAGAGAGATATTTTCAAAAAAAGAAAAAAGTGAATGAATTTAGTAGAAAAGTATTTTATCGGATTCGAACCAATAACTTCCCTCTTACCATGGCATTACTCTAGCACTAAACGAAAAGCCCTTTATCGGATTTGAACCGATGACTTATGCCTTACCATGGCATTACTCTACCACTGAGTTAAAAGGGCTTTTTATTCGATTTTATTAAATAATTAGCCACATATCGAGATATAGAAGTTTATTAGATGGAGATATAGAAGTTTATTCATAGCGAGGTTCAAAATCTTGAGAAAAAAAAAAAAAGAAAATCTTTCATATTCTCTCTTATCACTTGCACAAAGTAGAGGTATTATATTTATATATAAATACGTATAAGGTATAATAAAATACGTGAATAAAGAGTTAACACACTCAAAAATTATTATTAGTATCCGATATACTCGAAGAGGGTAAGTTCATAGGTATGTAAACACGATCTCGGACGACTTACCAAACCAAAAACCAGAAGTTCTTTTTTTGAGGAGGAGAACAATTGTTAAATCGGATACAATAATAGGCCAAAAAGGCCAAAGGGGCAATAAGAAATGCTGTTAAAAAAATGGTAGACTTTGTTTTTTTGATCTTTACGCTATTAACTTTTCACGTGCTCAGAATGTTCCGCGGAATTAGGGATTGGCGGATCTTCTAATGAGAACTTTCTCCATTTATGTTTTATTTCCCCTAATTCGAATTGGGTGGGGTATAAAGGAATTTGGGCTCTTCATATATCCATATGGTTGGGTATTCATTTTCAGTGATATACTTCTTATCTGTTTTGGTGAGAGATTGAAACAATTTTTAACAGGCACCCCTTGAAAAACCTTAGAGTTCAAAACTTTTCCATTTTTCTTAAAAAGTTTTGGACCGATTTGTTGAAGCCATTTTCAACAGGTACCCCTTGGAAACCGAGTACTTGAATATTCCCCAAGGATTCTGGTGCATTTTGAACAAACTATGTTGGAGTTTTATCAACAATTTTATTCTAACGAATTTCTATTGCAGAGTAGAAAAATTATTCTACTGTCTGCCCAACAAAAAACTGCCCAACAAAAAAGAAAAACCATATCCTACATACCTAACTCCTACAGGTTCAAGGTTTTCCATTTCCGAACACTACGAAAAAGGAGGATTCTGGATTCCTGATCCTAAGGTGAAAGGGAAGGGAAGAGATACCCAGATTCTTAGGAGGAACCTTCGGTAGTAGTCTTGGTCCTCTATGCTCTTTTTTATTTGTTTTTATTTTTAGTTCTATTCATCTTCATTGACTAACCAGAGACTTTCCCGACCCTCTTTATGAAGAGTTTGAGGAGTTTTCATTTCATCAAAGGACTCTGATGTCAATTTTCATCAGGTAAATCTGTCGATTCCTATCCGCCTTTCTTTTTAAGTTATGACCTTTGTTTGTTGCTTCTCTCAAGGGATAGAGGAAGTCTATGATGAGTTTTTAAAAATCATCTCACTCCCTACGGCTCGGACTTAATGATAAGTGGAGGAAGAAAACTTCTTTCCCAATTTCTTTGTTCAATTCTGAACAAAAAAGAAAAAGAAGAAAGGGATTTATGGGAACTGTATTGCTCCCTATATCTCTTAGTGTATATTGTAGGAATAATAAAATTCTTCCTTAGAATATGATCCTAATCGAAATACATACATTTGGTTCGTTCATACGCAATTGGCATGGTAAAAAGAGGTGTATTTTACAGACTAGAGAGGGGCTATCTAAATCCTAAAGTAAAAGTAAAGGCCCGCAATTGAAGTACCAACTGCTCACTGTCATGAACTTTCTCCGTTTGATTCGATAAGGTGGAATTCGCCTACTTCTTGAATGGCTACCCTTGACAAAGGGTAGCGTTGGTATCATAATCTACATGTAGCGGGTATAGTTTAGTGGTAAAAGTGTGATTCGTTCTATTAATAACTGAATTTGAAATGATATACTTAAGGCATCCTTAAGTTTTTTCTATTTTTATTCCGATAAAAACTTTAGTTCTTATAAAGGGTTTAATCCTTTTCCTCTCAATAGCATATTGAGGAAGAATATACATTCTCGCGATTAGTATCCAAAGACTAATTGAATTTGCATGCAAAATACAAATTCGATTATGAATACAGAGTCGCGAAGCATAATTTTGCATTGGATTAAGTATTCCAATTGAATAAATATGAGTAAAGGGTCTATGGATGAAGATACAAAAAAATGTATTTCCAATCGTAACTAAACCTCCTTTTGTTTAAAAAGGAAATGGAAGCCCAATAGCTAAAAACGATAGTTTTGGTTTACTAGAACCATCAGTATATTGTTTCAGCTCGGTGGAAACCCAACTCTTTTCCTCAAGATCTCTTGAATGAAATTAGGGAACGAAGTAAGTAGATTAGATAGATATTTAGGATAATTTCTATCTCCTATTCTATAGGGATCATCTAGAAAGCGGAGAGCCTTGGTTCCATTCAGACAGAAAAGCTGACATAGATGTTAAGTGGTGAGAATATCCATAAAGGAGCCGAATGAAATCCAAATTTCATGTTCGGTTTTGAATTAGAGACGTTAAAAATAATCAACCAACGTCGACTATAACCCCTAGCCTTCCAAGCTAACGATGCGGGTTCGATTCCCGCTACCCGCTCCATTCTGTATAAATTCTGTATAAAAAGACTATTCCATTTATCTAGATATGGTGGAGACTTGTATTCAACCTTTTCC